AGAATAGATTTTCCTTGATACCTAACATAATGTATAAAAATATCTTTGAACAACCATGAAATGGCTTGAAAATCCTTAGTAAATACATTTACAAGATGCTCTTTTTTTATTTTTCTATATAAAAAATTTCGCTCAAAAAGGGTTCCAAAAAATGTTGATCGTAAATGATAGGATTGGTTACGTAAAAAAACAAAAATGGATTCGGATTCACAGACATGAGAATTATATAAGAATAAAAAGAATCCCTGATTTCTTTTTGAAAAAGTGGAAATATATTTCTTTTGTAAAAAAAAAAGGTTCCGATTACGATTCTCATGGAAAACGAATCGTAAAAAATGCAAAGAAGAGGCATCTTTCAACGAGCAACGAAGAATGAGAACTAATATTTCAAGATGAACAGGATAGGGTATTAGTCTATTTGATACATAATTTAAATGAGAGAATTTATCTTCTAAAAAGGGAAATAGGGAATGAATTGATCGTAAATTTTTAGATTCGTCTATTTTATTATCTTCTCTAGAAGATAATAAATGTAGGCAAAATTTAATTTTCACAATAACTGCTAATTTACCCGACATGATTTGCAAATAAAAATGTTTATTGTGCCCCCAAAAAGTATTTTGGTTAGAATCAGTAGTAGAAATAAGAAAATAATTCTGTTGATACATTTGAGTAATTAAGCGTTTCACAATTAGTAACCTAACTTTTGTGTCATAACCTACATTTTCGACCAAACTTGATCGATTGAAACTACGATTATGAGGAAGTGCATAAATATACTCCTGGAAAAAAAGTGGATAAAAAAAAAAAAATCCCTGTTTACGAGTTCGATCTTGGTCTACATTTTTTTTGAATTCTTCCATTTTTATTTGAACCAAAGTAAAATATTCTTTGGGTTATCAAATAATACATAGTGTGATACAGTTAAAACAAAGGGTTTGTTTTATTATTTGATTCTGAATCAGATTCTTAATTTATAGTATTTATAGTAATACTAAAAAAAAGTAGCTACCTCGTGATAGACGAACTCTATCCTCTTCTTTTCCACCAAATTTATGTTCATTACATTATACGATAACAAGATAAATGATTCTAAATCTTTTATTTGTTCAACACAATCGCTCTTTTGATTTTGGAAAAAAAATTAGGTTTTTATCAATATGCTCTTTTTTTTACACACTCATCTCCATTATATTATGGATATAAAATGGAAAATAATTAGGATTCGTTAAAAAAACTCCACTCCCCACTTATGGGAGTAGAATTTCCTGCGTCGGTCACTAATATTTGTTTAACGTATAATTAGATTGGATAATCCTTCAAAAAAAAAAATTAAGAAGAAAAACTCGGTTCTTTGTCTTTACCTATAATTGGAACTTCAGTACTCTATCCATTTATTCACTCAACTTAATTTTGACTTACTGATATTGATACGACATGCTATTTTTTCCATTCACTTCCTTCCAAGATCAGTCGTAGTCTTACAAACTTTACCGATGGTATGGACAACTACCTTGCTTCATCCAAATATGTAAAAGATTCTAACCGCACTTAAAAGCCGAGTACTCTACCGTTGAGTTAGTAACCCTAAAAAAATAAGTATAAAAAATCGGAATCAAAAAAAAGAATAAAGACTGAATTATATGACTAATTAACTTTAACTAGCATAGCAAAAAAGCGAAAAAAATTATATGAACCTAAAAATAGATTATATAAAAATATACTAGATTCTCAAAAATTTCTTGTCTTACAGTGAAACCAACAAACACATTTTTGACGTAACGTATAAAACAAAACCTATGAAAGATACATTTCTCCACGATCGAATAAAATTCTATGTGTTCGATATACTGTTGTCAATTGTAACGGGTCAAATTTCCACTACATATCTAAAAAAAAAACTTTTATTCTGATAAAACGGGTATGTTCTGGGACGGAAGGACTCGAACCTCCGAATAGCGGGACCAAAACCCGTTGCCTTACCACTTGACTACGCCCCACTTCAATTTCTATTCAACACTACTAAAACTAATTGATTACTCATCAATTCTGGTCAAAATTTATATAGAATAGATTAATTAAATTATTGCTAGGATTTTAACATGTCTAAATATTGAATGAAACCCAATTCATTGATCATTACATATAATTGAATTAAAATAGTATGTGAAAGTCTAATTTCGTCTATTATCTTATCCTTTGAGAATAGAAGTTTTTTGATTGGGTAAATTTAAAGAAAAAAAATGGATTGTCTACTTTATTTTTTTTAGATTAAAAACTCAATAAAAATGCAATTATCTTCACGAAAAAATGGTTATTATATTTAATATTTATAGTTTGATCTGTCTTAATTTTACTCTTTATTTGAGTCGTTTTTTCTTTTCAAAATTGCCTGAGGCCTATGCTTTTTTAAATCCAATCGTAGATGTTATGCCAGTCATACCTATATTCTTTTTTCTATTAGCATTTGTTTGGCAAGCCGCTCTAAGTTTTCGATGAG